CCTAAAGTCTTTCTATTTATCCAGCTAGAATTCAAATAGAATTGAAGGAAAATAAATGTGATAAGACAGAACAAAATTTTATTTTAATTCCAAGTTTTAATAGAAATTTTTTATTGACGAGCTACAGCAATTGCACCTATTAAAGCAACTAAAAGGATTATTGAAATAAGTTCAAATGGGAGAAAAAAATCTGTTGATAAATGAATTCCAATTTGTTGACTATTACTTATAAAATCTTGCTCTATAATCTGGTTTGATCTTGTAGTCCAAATAATCCCGTACCATGACGTATCTGAAATAGTAGTAATTAGTGAAATAAAAAGAGTTATACAAACCATCGAAGTAATTCCATCTCCTACGGTCCAAAGATGAAAATCCTTGTAATATTCTGAGCCATTCATGAACATTACAGCAAAAATGATTAAAACATTTATAGCTCCTACGTAAATAAGTAGCTGCGCAGCAGCTACAAAATAGGAGTTAGATAGAATATAGAATAACGATGTACAAACAAGAACCAATCCCAAGGAAAAGGCCGAATAAATTGGATTGGGAAGTAATACCACTCCTAGACCCCCTAATATAAGACCCGATCCTAGAAAGACTAAAAGAAAATCATGTATTGGTTCAGATAAATCCATTTTTTATAAAAAATCAAAAACGAAGAATTTCATGACTTTATTGACCTGACCAGGAAAAAAGCAGTTTTTCTATTATAATATATTATTATAATATATATAATATATAATATTGAAATCGGTTTTGTTTTCAATCTAAATTAAGCTAAGAGTCTCATTAAGCAACCACTAGTTTGAATTGCCCAAGCAAAAATCTCATTGTTTTAGATCCGAACTAAGCCTTCGTAATTCGTAATTTTTTTGAATCGAATTAAGGGTTTATTCATTGTTTATTTGAGGTAAATTCGAAATTGTTCGAATTGTGTAATCATCAATTACTGCCATTGGTAAGCGACCCAAAGCGATTTGATTATAATTCAATTCATGACGATCATAAGTAGAAAGTTCATATTCTTCAGTCATTGATAAACAATTTGTTGGGCAATACTCAACGCAATTACCACAAAATATACAGATTCCAAAATCAATACTGTAATTAAGCAATCGTTTCTTTCGAATATCAGTTTCCAACTTCCAATCAACAACGGGTAAATCTATAGGACATACACGCACACATACTTCACAAGCAATGCATTTATCAAATTCAAAGTGTATTCGGCCTCGAAAACGTTCCGATGTGATCAATTTTTCGTAGGGGTATTGAATAGTTACAGGTAAACGATTTGCGTGGGACAGGGTAATTATGAAACCTTGGCCGATGTATCTGGCGGCTCGTATTGTTTGTTGACCATAATTTATGAATTCAGTTATCATAGGGAGCATATGTTGAATATCTATAAAAAATATTTTATGCTTGTTTCTTTCTCTTGTTTGAGACAAGTCGTGAATCTAAGATATTGTGGTTTTTTACAGTGAAAGAAGTTGGGACGAGGTTGTCAATAATAGATTACCTAGAGAAATCGGTAAAAGAAATTTCCACCCAAGATTTAATAGTTGGTCCATTCTCAGCCTCGGTAAAGTCCATCTTGTTGCAATAGGAATGAACAAAAACAAATAAGTTTTGGCTAATGTGATAAAGATACCAATTAGTGTTCCAAAGACTTTACCCCTTTTATTTATGCCAAATAGCTCAGGACCAAATATGTATGTAATAGAAAGATTCCAACCTCCCAAGTAAAGAACTGTTACAAATAATGAAGAAACTAGTAGATTCAGATATGAAGCAATGTAAAATAAACCAAATTTGATACCTGAATATTCGGTTTGATACCCTGCTACTAATTCTTCTTCTGCTTCTGGTAAATCAAAAGGTAATCTTTCACACTCGGCGAGAGACGAAATTAGAAAAACGATAAACCCGATGGGTTGACGCCACAAATTCCACCCCCAAAAACCATATTTTGACTGCGCTTCAACTATATCAACTGTACTTGAACTGTTAGATAATCATAGTCGATGAGAACATCAATGTGCCCATCGCTATTACAGAACCGTACGTGAGATTTTCACCTCATACGGCTCCTCATAGGTCACAAATAAATCTAAGGGCCTTTCCTATTCTTTATCTTGATATGTTTGTCAGATAGAGTCAAAATCTATCCTAAGGTCCCAAATTAGACCAATGGAATTCTGTCTGCTATATTTAAAACTAATAAATAAGTGCTTCTGAATTTATCTCATCTTTTAAGAATTTTAATTTTGCTTTGTTGATTAATAACCTTATCATTAAATAAAAAAAATGTGCTTTATAGCAATATCACATATACATTTCAACCTCGAATTTTCAATTACGAAAAAAAAATTATAGAGTCCATTAGTTCATGAATCATGACAAAAATTTTATCTCTATAAATAGAAATCAAAATTGAATTATAGGAAAGAAAGAATAAAAACAAAAAAAGAAAAAAGGAAGAAAAAAAACAAAGACATCCCTCCTTTTTGCTTTTACAATTATATTCTTTTCTTTCTATTTCTATTTTTTTTATTTCATTCCTATTCTCCTTTCTCAGAAAAAGGGCCTTTAACCAAAGTAAAAGATTACTTCGTTCTTGATAGTTATTTACTTACTCAGTGGATAGGAACATACTCTGGATCAGAATCATGGGGAGTACTTCTTGATCATTTCTACGAACGTAAAGCCCCAATTTGAATTCCTTTTATGTACAGAAATATCCTCTTGGATAACTTACATAATCTCAATTACTAATCCTTTGTGTATCTTGGTCTTCCTAACCATCCACTCATTTTTTTTTTCAAAAACCTCCTGTTGTAGAAATCCATCTATGGTAATAGACAGTAAAAACTCCATACAGTTGATCTTTTGAACCCGCTTCAAGTTATCATGACAATTCACGAATCTCGGGGTAAACAATCTCTATTGCTTATGTTTACTTTTTCACCATTTGATTCTTGTACATAGGAAATGAGACTCAACTTTTTTACTGCAAATTTCGAAGCCGTTTTCTTTCACTCATATAACTATTTGGTTTAGTTCATCAACTCAAATGCTGAAGAAAAATATATATATATGTCAATCAAATCTTTTTATCCTTGTTTCTAGAAAGAAAAGACTTTGGAGAAATTTTAGGTCTCACCGAATCACACGTAGAGATATTGATAACACACATAGAGCTAATGGTATTTCATAACTAATTGATTGAGCAGCTGCCCGTAGACCACCTAAAAAGGAATATTTATTATTTGATCCATAGCCCGACATAAGAAGTCCAACGGGAGCAATACTTGAAATGGCAATCCAGAAAAAAACCCCAATACTAAGATCGGCTAGAACAAGGTGATCACCAAAAGGAATTACTGAATAACTTAGAAAAATAGATATTACTGCTATGGATGGTCCGATACTGAATAAACGAGTATCTCCTGTAGATGGAATAAGGTTCTCTTTCAAAAGTAGTTTTGTCCCATCTGCTAGAGCTTGAAGAATTCCTAAAGGGCCGGCATATTCAGGTCCGATACGTTGTTGTATTCCTGCAGATATTTCTCTTTCTAACCAAACAATTACTAGTACACCTATTGTTATTCCTAATACAAGAGTCAAAATAGGGACAAGCACCCATATGATCCCATAGACTTCTTTTAAGGATTCCAATTTGGAAAAAGAATTGATAGTCTCTATTTCTGTTGTATCAATTATCATTTCAACGATCAACTTCTCCCATAATGATATCTATGCTACCTAGTATTGTCATAATATCAGCCAATTTCATTCTTTTAACTAACTGAGGAAGAATTTGCAAATTGATAAAACCTGGTGGGCGAATTTTCCATCTCCAAGGAAAAACGCTCTGATCTCCTATCATAAAAATTCCCAATTCTCCTTTTGGGGCTTCAACTCTCACATAAAGTTCTTGTTTCGACAATTCAAAAGTTGGAGAAGGTTTTTTACTAATAAACCGATATTCAAAATCATTCCATTCAGCAGGATCTTTTAATCTGTCAAAACGTCGGATTTCTAAATTTTCGTAAGGACCTCCTGGAATTCCTTCCAGAGCCTGTTGAATAATCTTTATGGATTCTGTCATTTCATTGATTCGTATTAAATAACGAGCTAATGAATCCCCTTCTCGTTGCCATTGAACCTGCCAATCAAATTCGTCGTAAGACTCATAATGATCAACTTTACGAAGATCCCATTCTATTCCGGAAGCTCGTAACATTGGGCCCGATAAACCCCAATTTAATGCCTCGTCTCTCCCAATAATTCCTACGCCTTCAACTCGTTCTAAAAAAATAGGATTCCGGGTAATAAGTTTTTGATACTCAGCAACTCCTGTTAAAAAATAATCACAAAAATCCAAACATTTATCTATCCAGCCATAGGGTAGATCGGCAGCCACTCCTCCAATACGAAAATAATTATGCATCATTCGCATACCGGTAGCCGCTTCGAATAGGTCATATATTAATTCTCTTTCTCGAAAAATATAGAAGAAAGGGGTCTGCGCACCAATATCCGCCATAAAAGGACCGAGCCATAATAAATGAGAAGCTATCCGACTCAACTCCAACATAATGACTCTGATATAGCTAGCCCTTTTAGGTACTTGAATATTGCCTAATTGTTCGGGTCCATTTATGGTTATTGCTTCTGTGAACATAGTAGCTAAATAATCCCAACGTGTTACATAAGGCAAATATTGTATAATTGTTCGGTTTTCTGCAATTTTCTCCATCCCTCTATGTAAATAACCCAATATTGGTTCGCAGTCGACAACATCTTCACCATCTAGAGTAACGATGAGTCGAAGAACACCGTGCATTGATGGGTGCTGAGGCCCCATATTGACTATCATGAGGTCTTTTCTTGTAGTTGGTGCAGTCATAAGTTTTTTAACGATTCATTCTTCCATGAATTATTGAAAGTGAAAAGAAGTTCATCAAAATTTAATCGAAACATATAAGTGAAAATGAAATAACTCTTCAAATTAATTTAATGAAATTAACGAGTTTTTGTCTCTCGAATGTCCAACTGATTAATTAATTCTTTATAACGTACTCTATTTTTTTTTGCCAAATAAGCTAGCAGTCGTTGACGTTTTCCCAAAATTTTCTTCAAACCTCTCTGAGATAAATAGTCTTTTTTGTGCAATTCTAAATGTGAAGTAAGTCTCCGTATCTTATTGGTGAAATTGAATACTTGAAATTCAACAGATCCTTTCTTTTCTTCTTGAGAAATAACAGAAATGACATAATTTTTTACCATAAATGAATTTCCCCTTTTTTTATTTTACAGATATGGATTTTTTCGAATTTTATTGATCAGTAATAATAATGCCAGTAATTTGAATGTGGTATATAGACTTAATTTCTTTATGAATCTCTAATTTTATCAATTCCAATAAATTAATCAAATGAAAAAATTGATTCAGATAGGAATCCAAAAAGGCGGTAGGTAGGTTTTTTCATTCACAAAAGCGAATAATTGAAACCTAAAATCCTAAAATGAAAAAGATTTTGTTGATTCATTTCTAGATCTAATCGATACCTTATTTTATTGATTTAGTATCGTCTACTCGAATTAGATTCGAATGAGAGGTAAAACAAGACATGTGTGCATTTGTTTTCTTTCAGCTCTATATGAGCCAGGGTATATAGTACTATCAATTAATTTTAAATCGTGGATACATATGTATTCTTAAGATACTGAAACGGCTACCATTATTGGTATCAAACCAATAACGATTCATACAAGCTAAATCTTCGAATCGATAATTAGGCCAAAGAAAGAACTTAAATTTAATTAATTCATTTTTATTTTTATAAAGGGGTTTCCTTTCATCCAAAAATTGACTCCAGTTTTTTACATTGGTTTCGTTGCAAAATACTGAATTTCTATCGACGCCATTCCAATTCAAAGAATTAAAAAAACTTCGAATTCTCAATTCTCTACGACATCTAGACCATAAAATATTTTCAGGAACAAGCAAATCAAAATTATTTTTTTCTGTATTTATTCTTTGAGTTTGAGGTTGCAGAATGAATTCGTCAAAATTCTTTTTAGCAACATATCTTTGTTCTCGGTATCTTTGATTAGTTTGGTGTTTACTTTTATGAACCAATGAAATACCTATGGTTTGATACATAAGAAATTGTTCATTATTTTTTACAGACAACCGAATAGGTTCGATAATCAATACCCCTTTCTTCATCAAGTCCGTAAGAGGTAAATTTGCCTGAATCAGCATTATATCTAAACTCATTTCTCTCCTTTGAATTGACGATATAGTAATTTTGGTTGGATTTATCAGTCGAAGCAGGAGACAATATACCTTGATATTTTCGATCATTCTTTGATTCAAAGCATCGTTCCATTTTAATTGAAAAAGTAAATAACGTTTCAAGAACAAATCTAGTTCTGCTTCCGTGTTGCTTTTGTATTGTTTTTTCTTTTTACCCCTTTTTGTGTCTGATTCCACGTAATCTTTTTCAAGATAGTTTTGATGTTTTGAGAAAACAGGGCCCAGATTTTCTTTGTTTTCTATATCTGATCCATGCTCTCTTTGACTTGCGGGTTCTTTTGCTTCTTGAATTCGATTCTTTATTTTTTTATTTGATGGTATAAAAAAGTTTTGTTGTTGGTTTTTATTTTGACTAACATTTTCATTTATATTCAAATTTAAAAGAAGGAATTTGCTTGGTATAATCCATGGGTTTATTTTATAGACATTATAAAGTAGTAAAAATTCTGGGAAGAACCAAAAATCCAGATTCAATATGGGACGATTAAATATTTTTTCATTCATTCCCATCCAATCAAAAAAGACTTTTTTCGCATTTTTTGGAGTTTTTTCTGGATTTTGATGAGTTGTAAGATAAAAAACCCCCCTTTTCTCAATTTTATCAATTATTTTATAATTTTTACTACTAATTTTAGTATTTGTATTACTGTTGGTATCGGTCTTAACCCAGGCCTCAATATCTCCTTTTTGTCTAAGAGAAAAATGGATAATTTTCCAATCAAAATATTTTCTATCGAGATTTCTTTCTATATCTAGAATATTGCCTTTTCTTAGATAATTATTGATATGAAGATTGCCGGGCATATCAACAAAGTTGTGTTTGGACGGGTTGGAATTATACGAAATTTCGAAGTTTTTCTTTACTTGAAAGGGTAATCTAGAAATAAATGAGTCACTTTTATTTTCATAATTAATCGATTTATATGCTAAAAAATCATATCTATAACATTTTTTAAAATTATCTTTTTGGTTTGATAATGAATAGAGTTTCGAATCATTTTCTTTTTTGTAATGAATTAATTGGTCTTTTTCATATGAATTCCATTTGTTTAAGTTTCTATTTTTATTTTGAGTCATACAACTTTGATTAACCCTAGTTCGCCATTTTTTTGGCATTAATCTAGACCATCTAATCTGAGATAAATCGTATTGATAATGCCGTCTTAACCAGTTTTTCCATTGCTTGATTCTATAACTCTCAAGTTTCTTATGTTTTAAGTCCGAATGAAATATTCCTAGTGTTCTAAAATAGTCCTTTATTTTAGTGTTAAGGAACCAAGACGTTGTGTTATATTGAAGAACAGATCTAAATTTAGACAAATTAATAACTTGGGTTTGTGATAATTTGTAAAATACATATGCTTGTGACAAGTAGGATAAATCACAAAAAATATGTGAATTTTTCTTACTAATATTATAAAGTGACTTTTTTATAGTCGAAATAAAGATAAAGTGAATTTTTTTTTTATTATTAATTTTTTCTTGATTTATTTCATTATTGGAAATGGATTTCTCAATCAATTTGTTTGTTGATTCAAGAAAAAGTTGTGTAGTAATTCTAGGAATATTAATGATAGATAAAAATAGATCGATGTATAATCTTTGAATGAATAATTTTCGCAAATAATGGAATTTCCATATTACTCGAGTATTTCTGCTTTTAAATATTTTGAAAAAATTTTTTGGCGATTCGAATTTTTTAATATTATTTGTTTTATTAGGCCTAATGTCTATTTCTGGAGTTACTTTCTTTTTCTCTTTTGTAATTCTTTCTATTTTATTTTTTATTGTACTTGTTCTATCAGTCAAATCCTTCATTTTTGTTTCTATCAGTGAAGAATTTGGCCAATTTTCAGATTCAATTTGACTAAACGATTTGTTAATTATTTGATTACTAATTAGATAATCTTTTTCTTTTTTCGTTTCATTTGATTCAGATATTTCTTTGAATCTAAATAATACAATTGGATTTACTTTTGAAAGTTCTTTTTTTATTTTTTTTATAAATCGAATACTTTTGATAAGCCATTTTTTGGTTTCTTTTGAAATTTTTATAAATAATTTTGTTTTTCCTTTTAAAATTTTTAGAGTTAGAAAATATTTCTTTTTGAATTTTACAATTTTTTTTTCAAGTTCCTTAAAAATGGGCTCAAAAAAGGAAGGGCGCTTTCGGGGAGAACCAAAGGGAAGTTCAGCTTCCATTCCCCAAACTGTTAAAAAACAAAAATCATCTTTTTGTTTTTTCTTTTTCATTAGCTCTCCGCGGGAGGGGTACAGTTTAGATATATGCCAAGGTTTCAGACAAAAAGGAAATAAAATTTTGATCTGAATCCCGTCTCTCAACCAATTTTTGGGAAATTCTGTTTCTGATAATTGAACACCATTATAAGTACATTTAATTTGCATTTCTCTATTCCATTCCTGCAAATCTTCAGACCATTCAGGAAGTTGCAAGAATAACATACGCCCAATATTTTTGGCTATTATCAATGAAGGTAATAGAATATATTTTCGAAGAATTGATTGAGTTATTAACATGTAACCTCTTATTATTTGCGCAAAAGGAATGTTATCCCAGGCTTCTGCGATCGCTATCCGTGCTTTTTCCTTTCTTGTGTTCTCCTCTTTTTTGTCCTTTTCTTTTTTCTCTTCGCTTTTTGTTTGTTCTTCTCTAGACTCTCGAATCTTGAATTCTCCCTCTTTACCTGTCCAATTTCTAAAAATTGGTTTAATCAGTTCAGAGATATCAAAAGAAAAAAGACGGAGGGGGGTTATTCTGTCGAGAAAAAGGGGGGACTGCACATTTGCTTTAAAAAGTTCCGAAATAACTGTTTTGCGCCTTTGAGCACGCATAGAGCCTTTAATTATACCTCGCCGAAAATCTGATTGTTGCGAATAGTTTATTAAAGCCAGTTCCTCTTCAGGATCGTTAGTCGCGTTGTTGTCAGTAAAAATAACTACACGTTTGGCTTTTCTTGAGCGAAGTTGATGATCCATTGATATGCGATCTTGAAATTCACCCATTTGTTGGTCCAATTCGGTGATTAATTTATGTGACCAGCGAGGTACTTTTTTATTGATTTCTTTTATTCCAAGAGATTTTTTTCCCGATTTTATCTCATTAGGATCAATTGCATTGAATACAAATTTTACAAATTTAGTTCTTTTTTCTAAATTCGCTCTTCCCTGTTCTTGGTCTGAAAATAAAGAAAGGCTTTTCAAATTTAAACTCGTTTTTGGTTCGTTACCAAATTCATTGATTAAAGTTAAGAACTCGTCAATTTCTGTTGATAATGGTTTTTTATCAACCGTATACGCTTTTTGTTCAAATTCTTGGTAATCAGTATTCGGAAGAAAGATAGTATGAATCCTATTTAGTCTAACTTTCTCTTTCCAATTTTTTAGCAAAGTATTGTTTATGATTGAAGATGAAACTCCTTTTTTGATTGTTCCTCGATATGGTCCATTTAACAAAGGATCATACATTTTAGGCATGTATTCTTTTTTCGTATCATCATTACACAATCTAGTCCGTGTTTCGAGTATATCCAGAGAAAGAGATTCATTGTCTAGAATTTCAAGTCGATTAAAAAATTCCTTATTGAGATTATTATTTTTTTCTTTGTTGGTAGAAACCCACTGATTGTCCAGTTCATTAGGGAA